AATCGAAAGATGGTCGAAAGAAAAAATCTCTATTTGATGGGGCTTCTTCCTATACCTATTCTTCCTATACCTATGAATTCCATTGGACCCAGAAATGAGACATTGGAAGAATCTTTTTGGTCTTCCAATATCAATAGGTTGATTGTTTCGCTCCTGTATCTTCCAAAAGGGAAAAATATTTCTGAGAGTTGTTTCATGGATCCGCAAGAGAGTACTTGGGTTCTCCCAATAAATAAAAAGTGTATCATGCCTGAATCTAACCGGAGTTCGCGGTGGTGGAGGAACCGGATCGGAAAAAAGAGGGATTCTAGTTGTAAGATATCTAATGAAACCGTAGCTGGAATTGAGATCTCATTCAAAGAGAAAGATAGCAAATATCTGGAGTTTCTTTTTTTATCCTATACGGATGATCCGATCCGCAAGGACCATGATTGGGAATTGTTTGATCGTCTTTCTCCGAGGAAGAAGCGAAACATAATCAACTTGAATTCGGGACAGCTATTCGAAATCTTAGGGAAAGACTTGATTTGTTATCTCATGTCTGCTTTTCGTGAAAAAAGACCAATTGAAGGGGAGGTTTTCTTCAAACAACAAGGAGCTGAGGCAACTATTCAATCAAATGATATTGAGCATGTTTCCCATCTCTTCTCGAGAAACAAGTGGGGTATTTCTTTGCAAAATTGTGCTCAATTTCATATGTGGCAATTCCGCCAAGATCTCTTCGTTAGTTGGGGGAAGAATCAGCACGAATCGGATTTTTTGAGGAACGTATCGAGAGAGAATTTGATTTGGTTAGACAATGTGTGGTTGGTAAACAAGGATCGGTTTTTTAGCAAGGTACGGAATGTATTGTCAAATATTCAATATGATTCCACAAGATCTATTTTCGTTCAAGTAAGGGATTCTAGCCAATTGAAAGGATCTTCTGATCAATCCATAGATCATTTCGATTCCATTAGAAATGAGGATTCGGAATATCACACATTGATCGATCAAACAGAGATTCAGCAACTAAAAGAAAGATCGATTCTTTTGGATCCTTCCTTTCTTCAAACGGAAGGAACAGAGATAGAATCAGATCGATTCCCGAAATGCCTTTTTGGGTCTTCCTCAATGTCCCGGCTATTCACGGAACGTGAGAAGCAGATGATTATTCATCTGCTTCCGGAAGAAATCGAAGAATTTCTTGGGAATCCTACAAGATCAATTCGTTCTTTTTTCTCTGACAGATGGTCAGAACTTCATCTGGGTTCGAATCCTACTGAGAGGTCCACTAGAGATCAGAAATTTTTGAAGAAAAAACAAGATGTTTCTTTTGTCCCTTCCAGGCGATCGGAAAATAAAGAAATGGTTGATATATTCAAGATAATTACGTATTTACAAAATACCGTCTCAATTCATCCTATTTCATCAGATCCGGGATGTGATATGGTTCCGAAGGATGAACCGGATATGGACAGTTCCAATAAGATTTCATTCTTGAAAAAAAATCCATTTTTTGATTTATTTCATCTATTCCATGACCGGAACAAAGGGGGATACACGTTACACCACGATTTTGAATCAGAAGAGAGATTTCAAGAAATGGAAGATCTATTCACTCTATCAATAACCGAGCCGGATCTGGTGTATCATAGGGGATTTGCCTTTTCTATTGATTCCTACGGGTTGGATCAAAAAAAATTCTTGAATGAGGTATTCAACTCCAGAGATGAATCGAAAAAGAAATCTTTATTGGTTCTACCTCCTCTTTTTTATGAAGAGAATGAATCTTTTTATCAAAGGATAAGAAAAAAATCGGTCCGGATCGGCTTACTAATAGGGAATGATTTGGAAGATCCAAAACTAAAAACAGCGGTATTTGCTAGCAACAACATAATGGAGGCAGTCAATCAATATAGATTGATCCGAAATCTGATTCAAATCCAATATAGCACCTATGGGTACATAAGAAATGTATCGAATCGATTCTTTTTAATGAATAGATCCGATCGCAACTTCGAATATGGAATTCAAAGGGATCGAATAGGAAATGATACTCTGAATCATATAACTATAATGAAATATACGATCAACCAACATTTATCGAATTTGAAAAAGAGTCAGAAGAAATGGTTTGATCCTCTTATTTCTCGAACCGAGAGATCCATGAATCGGGATCCTGATGCATATAGATACAAATGTTCCAATGGGAGCAAGAATTTCCAGGAACATTTGGAACATTTCGTTTCTGAACAGAAGAACCGTTTTCAAGTAGTGTTCAATCGATTACGTATTAATCAATATTCGATTGATTGGTCCGAGGCTATCGACAAACAAGATTTGTCTAAGTCACTTCGTTTCTTTTTGTCCAAGTCACTTCTCTTTTTGTCCAAGTCACTTCCCTTTTTGTCCAAGTCACTTCCCCTTTTCTTTGTGAGTATCGGGAATATCCCCATTCATAGGTCCGAGATCCACATCTATGAATTGAAAGGTCCGAATGATCAACTCTGCAATCAGT